TATTTGGAATCGTCTTAGGTCTAATTCCTATTACTTTAACAGGATTATTTGTAACTGCATATTTACAATACAGGCGCGGTGATCAGTTGGACCTTTGATTGAGTAACATTTCTTTTTTTGATTGACCTCCTACAAGGAGGAGGTCAAATTTAAGTTGCAATTAGACTTTGTTTTGTTAAGTTATTTCATTGTAATTCGACATAACATAAACGGAATCACGCTCTGTAGGATTTGAACCTACGACATCGGGTTTTGGAGACCCGCGTTCTACCGAACTGAACTAAGAGCGCTTTCTTATATCCTATAACAGTAGATACGATAGATACGATTACGATTGTAAAGTGTAAAGAAAAGGATTTTTTTACCCCCGAGGGGTCTTGTGTACGTGTACATGTACATATAGTATGTACAAATGAAAGATTATGTCCAAAATTTCCCGATCTTACTCAATGAATCCCTCGTAACTGTCCATAGGAGAAAGAATAGGTAGGGATGACAGGATTTGAACCTGTGACATTTTGTACCCAAAACAAACGCGCTACCAAGCTGCGCTACATCCCTTTTAAAAATTGTTGTACAGTGTCATTGTATAAAATACATGTCTTGTTTTCCACATCCTTCTTTTTTGCTCTACCTATATAGATAGGTAGAAAATGTTCTTGTCATTTTTTTAGGGAGCGGAAAAATTGAATCTGCTGGGTCATTGTACATATGCATTTTAGTTAGTAATTCCTAATTCTAATTTTATTTCAAGCAAAAACAAATGATCTTGAACTAAAATATCGGGTTATCTATGATCTATGTATTATAATATCGAACTAGGACTATATATGTATTACAATATACAATACAAATAAAGAATTAAAATAAATAAGAAAAAAATAGAAAATAAAAGAAGAAGGAGGATTTTCAATGCGAGATATAAAAACATATCTCTCAACGGCACCTGTGCTAACCACTCTATGGTTTGGGTCTTTAGCAGGTCTATTGATAGAAATTAATCGTTTATTTCCGGATGCCTTGTCATTCCCCTTTTTTTCATCCTGATTGAATTCTTGTATTGATCTGTGAAGAAATGAAGAAGATTTGAGATACAATTCTACGTAACATGGCTCCAATTTCGCTTCCTTTTTCTTTCCTATCCTAAAAAAAAAAAGAAAGAGAAAGAGTGTATCGAACCTCAGTCAAAATACAGTGAATCTACGATAGAATTTTTGGGAAAAGAAATGGAAATGTGGATCCAGTCTAGGGGCGACGAAATTTTAACATAGAAAGAATAAAATACTGAGATTAGGATAGGAATAATTCATAGTTAGAAAAAATTGTATTAATTAATTATTACGATATTCTTAATATTCTTCTATTAATGAATATGACTCTTTTTCTTTATAGTTATTCATAGTAATTCTATTTTAGATTATAGTACTCCGAAGTCATTCAAATTCTAATAATTCGAAAAAGAAAATATTTACAAATTACATTTCTAGTTAGTCACTTTTATTAATATAGTCTAGATATAGAATATAGATTTTTTTTTATTGGGTTCGGATCAAAAAGAAAATGAAGAGAGTTCTAAAGTGAAGTCGATCAAAAATGAAAAGGAGGTTCATGGCCAAGGGTAAAGATATCAGAATTATAGTGATTTTGGAATGTACCTGTTGTGTTCGAAAGGGTGTCAATAAAGAATCGCCGGGCATTTCTAGATATATTACTCAAAAGAATCGACACAATACACCCAATCGACTAGAATTTAGAAAATTTTGTCGCTATTGTCAAAAGTATACGATTCATGGGGAAATAAAGAAATAGGTGGAACGGAATGTGTGTGTGATTTTTCCAAGTAGCGGGAAGAGTAAGAACTTTACATCTTAACATATATAATACAAACCAAATCCTATTTTGGTCGAATCTTAAATGAATAAGAAAAAAAAGAGAATTCTATTTTATAGATTCTTTTATATAGAAGTAATAAACAAACAAGGAATAAGCAAACCATGGATAAATCCAAACAACCTTTTCGTAAATCCAAGCGATCTTTTCGTAGGCGTTTACCCCCAATTGGATCGGGGGATCGAATCGATTATAGAAACATGAGTTTAATTAGTCGATTTCTTAGTGAACAAGGAAAAATCTTATCTAGACGGACGAATAGGTTGACCTTGAAACAACAACGATTAATTACTATTGCTATAAAACAAGCTCGTATTTTATCTTTGTTACCTTTTCGTAATAATGAGAAACAATTGGAGAGAGTGGAGTCGATCCCTAGAACTACTGGTCCTAGAACCAAAAATAAATAGATATACTCCTCAAAACTCCAATTGGAACTCAAGCTTATATTAATTTTTGCTCGAAAAAACTAGAATCCAGATTTGATTCTTGTATTATAAAAAAGGAAAAATGGGGAAGAAATCTTTTTTTCTTGAAAAATGTTCGTTTATTCTTACTACTCAAATCTTAATTTCTTTTTATTCTATCTTCCCGGAGTCTTTTCTCCGGGAAATCCTGTTTCAATCATTCTTGTTTCATGTATAATAGATTCTATTAAGATTTTTTTATTCCTTTATTTGATTTGTATTTTTTTTTTTATTTTTGATTGATGATTTTATTTGAAATAATATCAAAACAATTCTTATTTGATAGGGCTATTTGCGCAAGTATTTTCCGATTCAGAAGCAATTGTCTCTTGTACAGATTGTTGATGAATAGGCTATAACTATAGAATAGTCTATCTTCACGAGTTACCGCATTTATCCGAGTGATCCACAAACGACGAAAATCTCTCTTTTTCCTGCTCCTATCTCGATGAGAGGAAACCAAAGCTCTCATTCTTTGTTGAATAGTCGTTCGAGTAAGTCTTGAATGAGCCCCTATAAAGGTTGATGCAAATAAACGAATCTTTTTTCGACGTCTCCGAGCTGTATATCCTCGTTTAACTCTGGTCATTGAATCAAATGAAACTTTCTTGAATAACTAATTGATTTCTCTTCTTTCAGTCATCCTTTTCTTCCGGTCAATTAATAACAAAGCGGATTCTTCCAATATATAAAATATAAATTCCAATGGCTTTTGCGACTATGACCTTCCCGACCACGATTTTTTCTTTCTTCAAGGTATCTCGCCTGTAAATAAGAAATTCGACTGCTACTAAATAAAAAAGAATAGTGGGTTTCCTCGTTTCTATGGCAACTTCTGAAACGGTGAGGTCCTCTCTATACACCGGAGCCTCTTCTTTCATTTCATCGAATTTTATTGTGAACTTGTATAGTTCACACTCTTTGGCTCTACCCATCCATTTTTCAATTAGAATTCTTTTTTCAATTCTAATTAGAAAGTAATAGTCCTTTTCACAAAAAAAGCTATCCATACAGTGACGGCATTTAATTCTGAAAGTTGGCTAGGTAGCTGACCTTGTTAGTCCGTTTTTTCAAGAAAAGGAATAGGAGCATAACCTTTTTCCTCCGCTTAATGGATAACTATTTGTTACCAATGGAGAATTCCTTTTCATCTCAAACGGAGTGATTGGATTTGCACCAATAGAAACCATAAATTCATAACATAATTAGGTAGATGATAAATCTTCATTTTTAGATACTAGTAAATGAAATGGCCGTCTTCCACTCTATCTATCCTAATTCATTGATAGTGGTCGTTGATACTTTTGCATTTCTTCAAACTCATCATGATCTGAACTGAACGAGTCGCACATACACCCTAGTACATGTTCCTCGACGCTGAGGACATCCTCGAAGAGCGGGAGATTTTGTGACATTTCTTATTGGCTGTCTTGCGTTTCTAATAAGTTGTTTAATGGTTGGCATGGTGTGTCTATAGAATCTCATTCTAGATAGAATAGGGCGGGTTGGCTTAGATCAATCTTAACCTGATGGTTGATGATTATGAATGATTTCTATTCACACGGAAATTTCAAATTTTGAAACGGAATTCTTATATTTATATGGAATCCCTAGTATTTTCATTTTCGATCGCTACAAGATCAACGATGCCATAAGCTTGGGCTTCTGTTGCTGACATAAAAACATCCCTTTCCATATCTTCGGATATAACCCATAAAGGGTTACCTGTTCTTTGTACATAAACTTTTGTGAGAGTTTCGCGAAGCTTCAATAGTTCTTCTGCTTCCAGAATAAAATCCCCTGCTTGTGCCTCGTAAAAAGAACTAGCAGGTTGGTGAATCATAACCCTGATGATATTGATATAACATCATGAATGGTTCTTCTATCTATATATATCTATATATCGCACGATTGGGTTAAAGTAAGGGATAATCAAAATAACAATAAAAAATAGAATTAAACAACCGTACGGGCATCTTTTGTACATTGCATACGGCTCTGCAATGGAATTTATTTTTTCGATAGAATTTCTTCTATCGAAAAGAAGAAAAAGAACCCATCCGATCCAAATCGTTAAATGATCCATTTACCACCCTTCCTTTCGTAGTAGTAAAAAAGATACTATGATGGTTCTGTTGCTTTATATGTTTATCTATTTATCTCGTCTGTGGTTTAGCAATCCCAAAGTTTCTTTTTGATATGATCCAAGAAGGAGAAAATTATTTTTTCCATTTTTTTGACTCTTTCTTATCATAACATAAAAATAAGAAAGATACTTCTGGTGTGGAAGAATAATGGTTTGTGACGCTGAAATTGACTCTTGCTTGACACATAAAATCAACTTGGGAATAACCCTTCTTTCATACTACTATCTCGATACAAAATCTCATGTTAGAAAAAAAACACTAATGGTTTGTTCATATCGAACTCGAAGTGCCATGCTATTATTACTTATTCTTTATTTGATTCATATTCGATACAGCGAAGGCATAGTATTTTTTTTCTCAAATAAAAAAAACTCATTGGCGCCAAGCGTGAGGGAATGCTAGACGTTTGGTAATTTCTCCTCCAACCAGAATGAAAGATCCCATTGAAGCGGCTAATCCCATACATACTGTATGTACATCCGGTGACACAAATTGCATAGTATCATAAATGGCTATTCCTGGTATTACCCATCCGCCTGGAGAATTTATAAACAAATAAAGATCCCTAGTATCATCCTCTATGCTGAGGTATACCATGAGACCAACAAGTTGATTCGAGATCTCGCTATCAACCTCTTGTCCTAAAAAAAGTAATCTTTCTCGATGAAGTCGGTTGATTAGGGAAAAATTGTATCCCTGAGGAACCGTACGTGCACCTTTGGATGCATACGGTTCGAAAGAATTGCGAAAAAAAAATCAATGTATTGATTCCAGTCCTATTTCTTTTTTTTTTTAACATGAGTTTTGCCCTCCTTCCCCTTACCTATATTCTATAATGTAGAATATAAAAAAGAATTTTATGAACTTATTGAACTAACTTCTCATTGATGTATTGTTTCATCGAAATTCAAATTACGATGTAATTTTCTTGTTCCTGAATGGACCCTTTCAATTCTTTTAGGTTCTTGTTCTACTCCGGAGGAAGATTTGCCCGAATTCCATTTGCGCATATAGGTCAAATGATTCTAGTACCACTTCTTTTTTTTCAATTATTTCATAACTTTCCCCAAAATATTCGATGTATTAATAATACTACCCCATTGGTAGGCAATTTTTTATTATACCTATAGTAAGTATAGTAATAGTCTATGATACAAGTGGTAATCGTGCAATCATCATATATTCTACATACATAGATTCTATTAGAATATTCTATTATAGTCTATTATAGTAAGTTATATTATATTTATTCTATTTAATTATTAATGAATTTCATAATTTATTAATACTTTAATTAAATTTATATTTTATTTTTATATTCTTTATTTAATATTTTTTATTTAATTATCTAATATTATTTATTATTCATTCTATTTTTTATATTTTTTTTTCTATTTCTATTTAATATTTCTTATTTATATTACTACATTTACACTCCCATTCTATTACTTTTACTCTTACCATTTCCAATTTGGTATTCTCTGAACGGAGCCTGGATACTTTATCAGTCCAAGTAAACCATCAATTATTTTAATTGATAATATTCATCCCCAATAGGAATTTTTGTGCTTCACGCTCCAAATTATTGATTGTTCAATCAATACAAGATTGAATATCTATTTATTGGATTGGGCGAAATAGAGAATACTCGATCGGGGGAGATAACGGAAAAATACCATATGATCCATATGTCTGACAAGTCGCACTATACGTCAACCCAAGCTGCATCTTCCTCTCCAGGATTCCGAAAAGGTACTTTTGGAACACCAATGGGCATTAAGATAAAAAAAATGAATTACTATACTTTACTTTAATATGGAAACGTAACAATGGGTTTTATTGTCTTCATCATTTTTTCTCTTTCTTTTCTATTTTTATATTCTATATATTTTTTTTTTATTTTCTATTTTTGTATCTTATAATATTAGTATTAGTAGTATTAGCATTAGTAGTATTAGCATATTTCTATATTTTAATCTAATATATACTATATATTTATATTTATTTTCTATAATATTCATTCTATTTTTATATCTTTTAATTTTCTTTCTATATTCTATTCTATATTAGAATTTTCTATTCTATATATTATATATTCTAGAAAATAGAACTTAATATTATTAGAATATTATTAGATAGATATATTATTATCTAGATAGAATTAGAGTATTTAGAGTATATATTTAGAGTATATATTAAGTATATAGATTCTAATTTAGAATATTAGTATATAGATATATACTTTATATATAGGAAATAGGAATATAGGACTGGAAGGTTCATAGAGGAAGACATAATGAATAAAGAAAAATTGTAACGAACGGAATCGATCAGATCAGCTGATTGTTCGAATGATTTCAAATTATAAAAAGTATCTATGCATTCTTTTTCCCTCAAAATCCTTCCATTGCGTATTGATACTTATCGAGTATAGAATAAGATCTGTTTCTCTTTGTTCTTCTAAATAGAAATAAATAGAATTGTTCCCTTCTCTTTCTATTTCATTAAAAATAAAAGAAGGGAATACAAATAAATATAAATCTTTTCCTATACAAAATCTACCGAACAGGTGAAATACACGGTCTAGTCTTTTCCAATGCGATAAAGTTACATAATGTCTATTTCTTTTTCAGAAAGGGGTATTTACATGGGTTTGCCTTGGTATCGTGTTCATACTGTTGTATTGAATGATCCCGGTCGATTACTTTCTGTACATATAATGCATACAGCTCTAGTTTCTGGTTGGGCCGGCTCGATGGCTCTATATGAATTAGCGGTTTTTGATCCCTCTGACCCTGTTCTTGATCCAATGTGGAGACAAGGCATGTTCGTTATACCCTTCATGACTCGTTTAGGAATAACCAATTCGTGGGGGGGTTGGAGTATCTCGGGAGGAACTATAACGAATCCGGGCATTTGGAGTTATGAAGGCGTGGCAGGGGCACATATTTTGTTTTCTGGCTTATGCTTCTTGGCAGCTATCTGGCATTGGGTGT